CAGATATATTCGTTAAAAAAACCTAGATGGAAAAATAAGTATACAACTATGGTATATCATGATATGTATAGTATTGGGGGAGTATGGGACAAAAAATAAATCCACTCGGTTTCAGACTTGGTACAACCCAAGGTCATCATTCCCTTTGGTTTGCACAACCAAAAAATTATTCGGAGGGTTTACAAGAAGATCAAAAAATAAGAGATTTTATCAAAAATTATATAAAAAAGAATATGAGAAGATCCTCCGACGTCGAGGGAATTGCACGTATAGAAATTCAAAAAAGAATTGATTTGATCCAGGTCATAATCTTTATGGGATTCCCAAAGTTATTAATAGAAAATAGACCGCGAGGAATCCAAGAATTACAGATTAATCTAGAAAAAGAATTCAATTATGTGAACCAAAAACTTAACATTGCTATCACAAGAATTGCAAAACCTTATGGAAACCCTACTATTCTTGCAGAATTTATAGCCGGACAATTAAAGAATAGAGTTTCATTTCGAAAAGCAATGAAAAAAGCTATTGAATTAACTGAACAAGCAGATACAAAAGGGATTCAAGTACAAATTGCAGGACGTATCGACGGAAAAGAAATTGCACGTGTCGAATGGATCAGAGAAGGTAGGGTTCCCCGACAAACCATTCGAGCTAAAATGGATTATTGTTCCTATACAGTTCGAACTATCTATGGGGTATTGGGTATCAAAATTTGGATATTTATAGACGAAGAATAAGAAACCTTTACTTGTCTTTCCCTTTTATCCATTGATAGAACAAAAAAAGAGAAACTCGTTCATTCTTTTTCTGGTAAATCAAAATGAGCAATTCTAATTCTTAATTCTATAGGGTTGAATAAAAATTCAATTGACCATTTGATATAATTGCTATGCTTAGTGTGTGACTCGTTGGTTTTTTAGGGTTAGGATTAAAAAAGGACCAGCCCCATAGTATGAACTAATAACCAACTCATCACTTCGTATTATCTGGATCTAAAGAACCAGTCAAGATATGATAAATCCGTCATATCTTTGTAGCAACTGCATTTTTTTGCATAAACTTTAATTAGAAGTTGTAAAACAAAATGCAAGAAGTAAAGGTGTGGATAAATGGAAGGATGAGAGAAAGAGAGAAAAAGAATATCAATGATATAGAATTCCAATATGTAAGGTCTATGAGTCATCTCATAAAAGACAGTGTAATAAAGCATCAATACTAATTGATTCATCCATAATTAAATATTCAATGAATCAAGAAAAAAATAAAGAGCTTGGAGCCAATAAAGACTAAGAAGATTGACTCAGGAACAAATTGGATTATGAGCTCCATTGTAGAATTCGGACCTAACCATTAAGTACGAAGCGATGGGAACGATGGAACCTGTGCATGCAAAAGATTTTATTGAAAAAATGAATCTTAATGATTCACTAGTCGGGATGGCGAAATGAACCGGAGATCAATTCATCTATTGGGAGAAGTTACGAACGAGCCCTACAAATGAAATAGAGATTGAAAGAGTAAATATTCGCCCGCGAAAACTTTTTTTTAGTTGCTAAACTTGGATAAAGGACAAAACTAAATAAAGATTTTTTAGAACGTTCGAAAAAAAAACTATTTTTTACATAAATGTTAATCATTTCAATTAAATGTTTTTAATCCTTTTTTCGTGAGGAGCTGGATGAGAAGAAACTCTCACGTCCGGTTCTGTAGTAGAGATGGAATTGTGAAACAACCATCAACTATAACCCCAAAAGAACTAGATTCCGTAAACAACATAGAGGAAGAATGAAGGGAATATCTTATCGAGGTAATCATATTTGTTTCGGTAAATATGCTCTTCAGGCACTTGAACCTGCTTGGATCACATCTAGACAAATCGAAGCAGGTCGACGAGCAATGACACGAAATGCACGCCGTGGTGGAAAAATATGGGTCCGTATATTTCCAGACAAACCGGTTACAGTAAGACCCGCTGAAACACGTATGGGTTCGGGAAAGGGATCCCCTGAATATTGGGTAGCTGTTGTTAAACCAGGTCGAATACTATACGAAATGGGTGGAGTAACCCAAAATATAGCTAGAAGGGCTATTTCAATAGCAGCATCCAAAATGCCTATACGAACTCAATTCATTATTTCGGGATAAAAATGTAGAACCAAAAGAAATGAATCTTAGGGATGAAAGTTTCTTTTTTTGGACAAAAAATATTCCTTTTTTTCTTCATCCTTTGCATTGGAAGAATAGACTAAAAAATTGATATGATTCAACCTCAGACCCATTTAAATGTAGCAGATAACAGCGGGGCTCGAGAATTGATGTGTATTCGAATCATAGGAGCCAGCAACCGTCGATATGCTCATATTGGTGACGTTATTGTTGCTGTGATCAAAGAAGCAGTACCAAGTATGCCCCTAGAAAAATCAGAAGTAGTCAGAGCTGTAATTGTTCGTACCTGTAAAGAACTTAAACGTGACAGCGGTATGATAATACGATATGATGACAATGCTGCAGTTGTGATTGATCAAGAAGGAAATCCAAAAGGAACTCGAATTTCTGGTGCGATCTCCCAGGAATTGAGACAATTCCATTTTACTAAAATCGTTTCATTAGCTCCCGAGATATTATAAAATGAGATCACTGATATGTTTATAGTGGGGTATTTGAAAGAAATAGATTAATAACTAGATTAATTAGTAGATTGTGTCTCACGCATATACCTTTAATATTAATTCATATTCATAAAACAAATAAGTAAAAAAAAAAAAGAAAAACATGTTGATTATATCAAATTTGGGGGCACCCATCATTTTAGTTCACCATGAGTAGGGACACTATTGCTGAGATAATAACCTCTATACGAAATGCTGATATGGATAGAAAAAGAGTGGTTCGCATCGCATCTACTAATATTACCGAAAATATTGTTAAAATACTTTTCCGAGAAGGTTTTATTGAAAACGTTAGAAAACATCGAGAAAAAAACCAATTTTTTTTGGTTTTAAACCTGCGGCATAGAAGGAATAGGAAAAGACCCTATAGAAATTTTTTAAATTTAAAACGAATCAGTCGACCCGGTCTACGAATCTATTCTAACTCTCAACTAATTCCTAGAATTTTAGGTGGGATGGGGATTGTAATTCTTTCTACTTCTCGAGGTATAATGACAGATCGAGAGGCTCGACTCGAAGGAATCGGCGGAGAAATTTTGTGTTATATATGGTAATCCTTTTAATATCCAAATTGGATCCGAAACTTATTCCTATTTCTAAAAAAACGAAAAGGGGCGAGTTGTCTAATATCGTTCTCCTCTATTCGTTGATACTTCAAGGAGGTTTTACCTAGAATGAAAGAACAAAAATGGATTCATGAAGGTTTAATTACTGAATCGCTTTCCAATGGTATGTTCCGGGTTCGCTTAGATAATGAAGATCTGGTTCTGGGTTATGTTTCAGGAAAGATCCGGCGTAGTTTTATACGGATACTGCCAGGAGATAGAGTCAAAATTGAAGTAAGTCGTTATGATTCAACCAGAGGACGTATAATTTATCGACTCCGCAAGAAGGATTGGAAGGATTAGGTGGTTTTTATGCAATATGATTCGAGATGCAAAATTTCAAGAAACTTATTTTCTTCCAAGAAGTAGATTCAGAATTAAGATTAAGGAATGACAAATATGAAAATAAGAGCTTCTGTTCGTAAAATTTGTGAAAAATGTCGCCTAATCCGTAGGCGGGGGCGCATTAGAGTAATTTGTTCCAACCCGAGACATAAACAAAGACAAGGATAATCAGACACACTAAAGGACTCGATGTAAAAATAAGGAATCTGTTTTGACATGAAATGGATATATCCATATATCTCTGACTCATATTTATGAGATGATAAAATATGGCAAAAGCTATACCGAGAATTGGTTCACGTAGAAATAGACGTATTGGTTCACGTAAGAGTGCACGTAGAATACCAAAGGGGGTTATTCATGTTCAAGCAAGTTTCAATAATACCATTGTCACGGTTACAGATGTACGGGGTCGGGTGGTTTCTTGGTCCTCGGCGGGTACTTGTGGATTCAAGGGTCCGAGAAAAGGGACACCCTTTGCCGCTCAAACTGCAGCAGCAAATGCTATTCGTACAGTAGTAGATCAAGGTATGCAACGAGCAAACGTCATGATAAAAGGTCCCGGTCGCGGCAGAGACGCAGCATTACGAGCTATTCGTAGAAGTGGTATACTATTAACTTTCGTGCGGGATGTAACCCCTATGCCACATAATGGTTGCAGACCCCCGAAAAAAAGACGTGTGTAGAAATAAACATTGAAGAAATTTCAAGAGAAACAAGAGAAATAAATGATTCAATCAAATAAAATAATATTACTATGATTCGAGAGAAAGTAACAGTATCGACTCGGACACTACAGTGGAAGTGTGTTGAATCAAGAGAAGACAGTAAACGTCTTTATTATGGACGTTTTATTCTGTCTCCACTTATGAAAGGTCAAGCCGACACAATAGGCATTGCGATGCGAAGAACTTTACTTGGAGAAATAGAAGGAACATGTATCACACGTGTAAAATCTGAGAACGTCCCACATGAATATTCTACCATAGCGGGTATTCAAGAATCGGTCCATGAAATTTTAATGAATTTAAAAGAAATTGTATTTAGAAGTAATCTATATGGAACTTGTGGCGCGTCTATTTGTGTCAGAGGTCCAGGATATGTAACTGCTCAAGATATTATCTTACCACCTTATGTAGAAATCGTTGATAATACACAACATATAGCTAGCTTGACCGAACCAATTGATTTGTGTATTGGATTACAAATCGAAAGAAATCGCGGATATCTTATCAAAATGCCAGATAACTTTCAAGATGGAAGTTATCCTATGGATGCTGTATTCATGCCTGTTCGAAATGCGAATCATAGTATTCATTCTTATGGGAATGGGAATGAAAAACAAGAGATACTTTTTCTCGAAATATGGACAAATGGA